GAAAAACTACTGCAAGACGTTCTATTTTTATATAGAAATGCGTTCGATCAATAAAGTCTCCAAAAGATGTTGATAGTAAATAACAGGAATGTTTACGTAGAAAACAAAATACCAATTCATATTCAGATAAATAAGAATTATATAGTAAACGGAGGAATCTTTGATTCTCTTTTGAAAAGCTGGAAATGTATTTATTTAGAGTAATAGGAGTATTCCTATTATGGTATTCATAAAGGAAAAATCGAAATAAATGCAAAGCGGGAACATCTTGTATCCAAGATTGTAGAATTTGAACCAAGATTTCCAGATGGATGGGATAAGGTATTAGTATATCTGACACATAATTTAAATGTGAAAATTTGTCCTCTAAAAAAGGAAATATTGAATGAATAGATCGTAAATTCTGAGATTTTGGTATTTCATTTTTTTTCTCAAAGAAAGGTGGAAATGATAAAGGAATTTCTACAATAACTGCAAAACTACCTGATATCATTTGAGAAAAAAAAAGATTATTGTTGTATCCAATAAATCCATTTTGATTGGGATCATTAAACAAATTTATTAAATAATGTTGTTGATACATTCGAGTAATTAAACGTTTTGCAAGTAGTAAACTGAGTTTATTGTCAGAAACGCAAATTTCCACGGATTCGTAAAAAATTGATCCATTTAAACCATGATCATGAGCAAATGCGTAGATATACTCCTGAAATAGAAGCGGATAGAGGAAGTGTTGTTGCTGATATCTATCTTTTTCTAAATATCTTTTGAATTCTTCCATTTCAAATCCTATTTGAACCAGAGTCAGAAGCACTTGTTTAGTTATTAAATGATACATAGTGCGATATGGTCATAACAAGGTACATATATAGAGTTATTGCATAGTGATACAAAAATCGATACCACGGAAACAAATAGTCAAGTCAACGGATCTTTTTCTCTTTTTCCATACAATGGGTTTATATTTGTTAACATTACAAAAGAGAAAGTGAAAAATCCTTTATTTTAGCAACCCAATCGCTCTTTTGACTTTGGAATAAATTCTCTTTATCAATATACTGTTTCTTTTACACATCCGTTTGCACTCTAAAATAGAAAAAAAATAGTTAGGATTCCAAAAATGGATAATCCACTCACAGGGTAATCCTTTCCCGAATCAGGTACTAATTCGTTTTTAACATCTAATTAGGTCGGGTAATTATTCAAATTAAGAACATAAGCTGGTTGCTTTTTGTTTCCCTGGAATTGGAGCTTAGTACTCTATCCATTTATTCATTCGGTCCATAAATGCGAATTTTTTTTGCCCTTGCAAAAAGCAAAACTATGTTTTTTGTACCAATTCAGTAAGAATGGTATATCCTAAAAAATTCTACATTAAAAATTAATACGACATGCTATTTTTTCCATGCATTACCTTTCAGGATCAGTCGTGGTCTTATAGACTCAACCAAAAGTCTAGACGAATTCGTTGCTTCATCCAAATGTGTAAAAAATCCTAGCCGCACTTAAAAGCCGAGTACTCTACCGTTGAGTTAGCAACCCGAATAACTAGATACAATTAGCTATAATATACAATTAGATATAATCTAAAGAAAATAAAAAGAAATTGATTGAATTACATAACCCAGTCAAAAAATTTTGTTGAAATCGAACTGGAAAAAAACAAGGATTTTATGATCAATCCCATTATATATGTAAATACAAAAAATTCAAATCCAAGGAAATGGAGATGTAAAAATTAACATATGGGCCACATTCCAAAATGGGGTTCTTTTCATTAAGAAATAACTTTCCCTATGACAGTTAATACAGCAAGGCAAATCCATCGCTTGAATAAAGTAAAAAATATATGATATGGGACAGAAATGGATCTGTAATCCACGATCGAATTATATTTATTCAATACATCATTGTCAATATGAATTAAATCTTGAGAAAATAAATAAAACTAAAAAAATCCAATAAAAGAAAAGATTTGTGTTGAATTGGCACAATAGAAAATAAATAAGAACCAGAAAAAATCGAATATCTATTCAATCAATAGGGATTCCAATAAATAAGATTAACTCATTGGTTGTGAGTAAATCCCCACAAATAAAAGTATGAATAGAGAAAAAAGGACAAATACTGAGAAAAATTTATAAAAAACTAGATACCAGCTGTCTTCTTTTTTTCACTTTAATTCATTTTTATTTTGATTAATTTTCAGTTCTTTAAAAAATTCTGCCTTCTTAAAAATATCATGAACAGTCTCCGTGGGTTGAGCCCCTTTTTCAAGAAAATATAGAATAGCGGGAACATTTGAATAAGTTTGATTCTTTATCGGATCATAAAATCCCACTTTCCGAAGATCTCTTCCTTCTCGTCGGGATCGAACATCAATTGCAACGATTCGATAGATGGCTCATTGGGATAGATATAGATAAACAACGCCCCCCCGAGAACCGTATAAGAGGTTTTCTCCTCGTACGGCTCAAGAAAGAATGATTCGAATTTCTATTTTTTGATAATTCAAATAATATTTAATAAAGAATCCAATTAATTAATAATAACAAAGGAATCCATAACATCAAATTTAAATCGAAATTTTCGTTTTTTCTTCTTTTTTACATAAAAACATAAAAAAAAGAATATCATTCGTACTCATAACTCAAGTTGTATAATTCGAAAAGAATTGCAAAGGAAATCCTTAGACACATCCTTAGACACTTAGTGAGTCGTCTCTAACTTCTTTTGTTTGTCCCATTTTAAATCAATTTCGATCCTTCATTCTGATCCAATTGTTGAGACAATTAAAAAGAATGTTTCCTTGTTCCAGAACTTTTTATCTTTGCTTTGTTGAATCATTGGGTTTAGACATTACTTCGGTGATCCTTACCTTTTTTCAAAAATGGTAGCAACATACCCTTTTGCTTTTTTTTATAGAAGAATTCGACGAACAATATTTCCTTTGTGATACGCTTTGGATCGAAAAAGTTTTACAGCTTTGGCTTCAAACCAATTTTACTTTTTGCATTTTAAACTTGTTAGAATTCGCATTTTTCGATTGATATAAGGAAAATCTATTTACAAAGTTGGAACAACTTATTGATTGGTACTAACCCTAGATTCTTCCTCCTGATAAAGACTTTCTGCTCGAGCTCCATCGTGCACTATTTACATTACAACTCCAGACAAGTTGGGATCCTCAGAAACAGAACAAACTATGTCGAGCCAAGAGCATTTTCATTCCTATAGAAAATGATGGATGTAAGAATCCACATCGGATGATGTCCTTCAAGTCGCACGTTGCTTTCTCCCACATCGTTTCAAACGAAGTTTTACCATAACATTCCTCTAATTTCGAACCCGCTGTCTGAAATTGATTCCATATGAAATCATGAATAGTCATTGGCTCCATTAGTAGATACTAGTCCATATTTTTTTTATTTTTTTTTATTTATAGAAGAATGACCTTTCCTTTATAGAATGATGACCAAAAAAGGATCAGAAGTTTCTTTTATTGATAAGATTGATTTTTAAGATTAATTTTTCACGCTTTTTCGAATAGAGAATATGAAGAATTGCTAAAAAATCAATCAAAAAATTTTTCTAAAAATAAGTAAATTTTATTTCGAATTGAATCCATAAGTCAACGAAATCATGACGAATATCTAAATTAATGTAGACTTTATTCATGAAAAATACACGAATTTGGCGATATCCAATCGAATCATCAATCAATGGATTAAATTAAGCCTTTATCATTATAAGATAAAAGATAAAATACGAATTTAGGGAGTATGATCTTTGAATTCTATTCCGTGGATGAAATAGAATAAAAAGATCCTATTCTCCTATGTAAAATCTTATGTAAAATCTATAGTAATTTAAGTTATTTAATAGTTTTTTTGTTTAAACCGGATAATAAAATAATAAAAAAAAATAAAAAAAGACATAAAGATATCAATTACGCATTAGACATTGAACTTTCTTTTTTTTTTTATGCATATACAAAACTAGATATGGAAATTTAGATATTCCCTTAATTTGCTGATTAACTTGTACTCATACGAGTTGCTTTTTGTATGAATAGAAGTTCTATTAAGATGATAAATCATAACTAAATCCAATCAAAAGGGATCCCATTACCAAATCTTATACTATGATTGATTGATAGTATAGTTACAAAAAAAGAACGAATTGATTTGGATTCTTTTTTTAATCCCAACCACATTTTAGGAACTTTAAGACCCGTCATGGAATTCGTACAAATTCGAATTACTCTTTAGTTTAGTCTCCGCATAAACTTCGTGAATCAATTTATTCCCTTTACTTAATTTTAGTCTTTAAAGGATATGGGGATCCGATCCTTATCTTTCAGGTTTTGAGACAAAATGTATCATTATGATGTGAGAATTCCAATATCATGATAAATATGGAACATAAAATATTCCTAAATAACTAACTTCACTATGAAAATGAAAATGGATAATCCATATATATACTCCTGATTCTTTAATGTTGGATACTATTTAATTCAATCTTTTAATTCAATCTTTCGATTGCATTAGAATCGATCTGGGACGGAAGGATTCGAACCTCCGAATAACAGGACCAAAACCGGTTGCCTTACCACTTGGCCACGCCCCATTTATATTTGTATTTATATTCAACACTAGATTAATAAATACTAATATAATAAATACTAATACTATTTTAGTAATTATGGTCTATTCGTCAATTAGAAATTCAATCGAGTTCTATTTCCATAAAATTCCATAAAAAAACAAATAAAAAAAAAATTTTATTTAAGTTCTTTTTTATTATGTTAAACTACTTATTAAATATTTAATTAAACTATTTAAAAAATATTCAAAAAGAAAACCTCTATCTCTATAAAATGGAACTTTAAATAGAAATCATTTAAACTATTTATTTTGAGAAATTTACAATTTCTAAATTTAAAATCTAATAACATAAATTGTAAATAAATTCCAATAGATAGACTACTTATTATACATTATACAATAATATATAATTTTTTTTTGTCATTTTACATATATTTTCCTTTTTTCAATATATAGAACATAAATCCAAAATATAGAATCTTAAATAGAAAGTAAGAAATTGAATCCAATTCCAAAATTCATTAATAAATGAATATTTCATAGAAAATACAAATATTAATCCAAAATGAAATATATGTACAAATTCAAATTAGCTAGTTAATTCTTTAATCGTTATTGATTAGTTATTGTTATTCTTTGTTACTAAAACTAAAATGGGATACATGTAGATATAGAATAAAAAAATTCATTGATCATTATATAGAATTCAATTAAGATATTGTATGAAAGTATAATTCCTTCTATTCTCGTTTGAAAACGTAAGGATTTTTGATTTTTTGGAGTTCGAAGAAAAAGAAGGATTTTTTGACCTCCCCTCTTTCTTCATTTTATCCTTATATCAATAACTCAATAAAAAAAAACTATTTGCTATGTTTAATATCTTTAGTTTAATCTGTATCTGTCTTAATTCTGCCCCTCATTCGAGTAGTTTTTTCTTCGCCAAATTGCCAGAGGCTTATGCTATTTTCAACCCAATCGTAGACGTTATGCCCGTCATACCTCTATTCTTTTTTCTTTTAGCCTTTGTTTGGCAAGCTGCTGTAAGTTTTCGATAAAATTTTGACTACTCTCCTAAAAATAAAAACGTTTAAAATTTATTCGCTAAAAATTCTAACAATGGATAAGATCAGAGAAGTCTTCCATTATGAGCCTTCGATCCAAAAATGGGAATTCTTGTATATTGGATAACTGCAGCAATGAATTTGGATCAACATCAATGCATCCCCTCGTTCTATCTTTCCAGTGAGCATGGAATGCGTTTGTTTCTGACGCAATATCTAATTGTATATATGAAGGTAACGAAAAAATATTAATTTTATTACAAATAAATTTGTGAACAAAAAAAGAAGATCTCCCCCACCCCCTTTTTTTTACGTTTTTTACTAAATATTCTATACAAAAGAAAAATGGATAATCTATTCCCTTTTGACAAAAAAAATGATTTGGAGATTGTGTAATGCTTACTCTCAAACTCTTTGTTTACACAGTAGTGATATTCTTTGTGTCTCTCTTCATTTTTGGATTCTTATCTAATGATCCAGGGCGTAATCCTGGACGTGATGAATAAAAAAACTAAGATATTTTAGTTTTATCTTTCCTCCCCGAGAGCAATGTTTTTTTGAATTCGAAAAAGCGATTCGAGGGAGCGGAGAGAGAGGGATTCGAACCCTCGGTACAAACAACTCGTACAACGGATTAGCAATCCGACGCTTTAGTCCACTCAGCCATCTCTCCCAATTGAAAAATCATGTAACACATGAAGTAAAGATTGCTAAAAAACCCTTGTGATCCTTTGTTTAGTAATTATATTAGTTTATTAATTAGATTATAAGATAACAATAACATATATAAAAAATACCTTACGTACATTTTATTTTGTACGAAGGGCTCTTTTTTTATTCTCCCGGCCTGGCTAGGCATTAGCCGGGCCATTACTTTTTTTGTTCCAATTAAAAATTCATGATTTATATAATTTTAAATCAAAAATACTTATTATTGAAGCAACAACAGTAATAAAAGAGATTTCCATTTATTCTTTTTTTTTTCATTTACTTTATGAATGTACAATAAGGAATATCACTGCAATAGAAAAATACATAATCAAACTAAAAATGTTCAAAAAATTTTCAAATAAAAATATATATAATAAAAAAATAGAATCAATTTGATAATTATATAATTATAACTTAATCCATTTACTTGTTCAATTCAAGGGACTTAATTGGGATCCTATTAACCTCATAATGTCTAGCGAAAAAAAAAGAGGGGAGCTCTTTCTTTCTGTAATTGTGGAACTCATTTTTATGGCGCAATTTCAGTGACTACCTCAATCCGGAATTGTCTCTGCAATGACTTATCGACAAATTAAAAATATACAACAAATAAAAACCATAACTTTTTTCTTTTTTATTTAACTTCTCTTCACTATTTTATTTTAGCAAGTAACCCGGCCCCTTATACCCTATAGAATAGATGTTAACACTCTAATTTTCATGATTTTGATACTATCTCAATTACGTCTCATTCTTTTGTTCGACAAAAAGCTCATTGATATACAATAATAAAATTGTAGCGGGTATAGTTTAGTGGTAAAAGTGTGATTCGTTCTATTAACAACTTAAATAGTTAAGGGATCTTTCGGTTTTGTTCATATTCCGATCAAAAACTTTATTTCTTAAAAGGTTTTAATCCTTTTCCTTCTTTTGAATGCTACTTTTGAGGAAAAATCGACATTCTCGCGATTTGTATCCAAGAATCCATTAACTAGAAAATTTGGATTATGGAATCGTGAAGCATAATTTTTTGGAATTAATTCAATTCTTCTAATTGAATTAATATGAGTAAGGGATCCATGGATGAAGATACAAAAATTTATTTCTAATCGTAACTA